TTTTAGATGATCCCTCTAGAAGAGGGGGATTCTATCAAATCTTTCTAGTCTCTAGTCTAGTTACTTCGTTCCCTATTTCTTTTCTACTCGTGGGATCCTAAGGAAAATAATTTTGTTTCTACCGAGCTGAAACAAGAAGCCGAGGGTTCTAGTAAACCAAAACCCTCATTTTCTAGCTATTTGGCTTCAATCTCCCCCTTTTTCAGCGCAAAAATTGAAGATTTAGTTACGATTGAAAGTTTTGTACTATCATCCATAGATCCTTTATTCATACTCATTCAATTGGAAAAATGGAACCAATCAAAAAAATTATGCTTCTCGACTCCATAATCCAAATTTTTTATTAAGATTCTGATTGCCTTTTGGATAGAAATCGTGAGAATGTATATTCTTTCCTCAAATGTCCTATTGAGGGGGAAAGGATTAAATCTTTTTAAGAAATAAAGTTTTTGATCGGAATATGAAAAAAACGGAAAGACCCCTTAACTATTTAAGTTGTTAATAGAACGAATCACACTTTTACCACTAAACTATACCCGCTACATATTCATTATTGGATATGAATGGACTATTTGTCCAACAAAGGAATCAGACGTAGTCAAGATAGCATCAGAATCATGAAAATTCCAGCATTAACACGTATTTTGTTCTGCTGCGGCGCGGGATTGAAAAAAAAAAGAATAGGTGAATAGCAAAAAGTTTAGTCAAATTTAAATAATTTAAATAGTGTACTAAAGTTTTAAGTATTCTTTTTTTGAAACTTCCCTTCACTTGAACCGCCAGATTTTCTGAATTCGGGTAAATTGGGCCTCAAACTTTCAAGCTTGTCCTTTGCTTTGAACAAGTAAAAGATTTAAAATCTTAGAAATATGTGTTTTCTATTTGAGATTCTTTCTCTTATAAGATTTCTAAGATCTATTTCTTTTCTTTCTTAATACTTCCTTCTTATTAAGATTTCTTAAGTGAATTAGAATTATTCAGATGAATATAATACTGAACTTCAACTTTCATTTATAATGAAATTCGTTTTTCATTAATGAATTTCTGAATCTTATACTTAAGAATAAGAAAAGAAAGACGAAAAATATTAGTACTATATTACATTACTATTATACTCTAATACTATTACTAGATATTACTAGAACAGAACACTTTTACTATAAAGACTAAATATTCTAATTTAGACTCTAATTTACTAGAATTACTTAGAAGATACTAAGAATAGATATAGAATCTCTAACATTTTAGATTTCAATTTCATATTTCAATATATCATATTCATATTAAGATAGAATTATAGAATATATAGAATATTCTATATTAATCTAGATATAGATAATTTCTTAAAGAATTTCTAAGATAATCTATCTATTAGAATCTTATCTAATTTCTAAGAATTAGGAAGTACTGGCCCGGCCAGTACTTATACTTAACCAGGCCGGGGAAATGAACCTTTTGTACAAAATCAAAGAAGTAAGGTATTCTTTCTATTGGAGAAATCTGTTTCGAAGAAAATAAAAATGGTTCTCAATCTTCACTTCACGTGTGAAATCACATGAGAGATTTCCAATTTGGAATGGGGAGAGATGGCTGAGTGGACTAAAGCGTCGGATTGCTAATCCGTTGTACGAATTATTCGTACCGAGGGTTCGAATCCCTCTCTCTCCGACCCCCCTGATAACTTGAGATTTTAGAATCGGAAGAAATTTCGATTATTTTCTTTTATGAATCTTTTCTCTTTATCTAGCATCTATTCCATTTATTTCTACATTTACCTATGAAATACCTATGAAAAAAAAGTAAAAACGAATCTCATCTCTTTTTTTATTCTTCACGCCCAGGATTACGCCCCGGATCATTAGATAAGAATCCGAAGATGAAGAGAGAAACAAAGAATATTACTACTGTGTAAACGAATAGTTTAAGAGTAAGCATTACAAATCTCCAAGATAAGATCTTTTTTTTTAAGGAAATAGATCGCCTATTTTACGACACACACTACACTATTTTGATATGACGCTCTAAAGATGAAAAAAGAAGGAAGTTTTTTTTTCAATTTATTTTTACGAATTTCTTTCTAATGTAATATTCTAATGGAATAAGATTCGTATTTTTTCATTACCAAAGATTTCTTGCCATATCCATATCTATAATTAGATATTGTATGGAATCTTATAAAGGAAAGGTCAGAACAAAAGAAGAAATAAGTTGATTAGCTGATTAAAGATCATCGCCCCCTTCCCTTATTCAATTTCAATATAATATACAATAGAAAATATCAGAATTTCGCTTTTTGAATCGAGGGTTCCTAATTTCCAGACTTATCTGAATCTTATTTCTGATCTTATTTATTTTAAGAAGAAAAATCTCATCTTTTTTTTTATCGAAGAAATTCTGAATTGAATCGAGATTTTCTTTTTATCGAAAACTTACAGCAGCTTGCCAAACAAAGGCTAAGAGAAAAAAGAGTAAAGGGATAATCGGCATAACGTCTACGATTGGATTGAAAAAGGCATAAGCCTCGGGCAATTTGGCGAATAAAAAACTACTCGAATAAAGGGTAGAATTAAGACAGATACAGATTAAACTAAAGATATTAAACATAACAAATATTCTTTTTTTGTTCTTAAAGATTAAAATGAAATTGAAATGATAAGAAATTATCAGATTGGATTGAGTTGTTTTTCTGAGGGATTTTTTAAAAGAAAAAAGCAGATAAAAGAAAGAAATTCTGATTTTTCTTTGACTTCTCCCCAATCAAGAATCCTTCCTTACATTATCCAATCAAATAAGAATACAAGGAATTCTATTTTCATACAATATCTTAATTGAATTCTAAGTAATGATCAATTAATCTATATCTATTGTGTTGAATCCCAGCGACAACATGTCCTATATTTCTTTTGGTTGGTTATTGACGAATAACCAATATTTAGCTTAGTTTTTCTTAGAACAAATCAAAATGGGGCGTGGCCAAGCGGTAAGGCAACGGGTTTTGGTCCCGTTACTCGGAGGTTCGAATCCTTTCGTCCCAGATCGTTTGCATCAGAAACGAAGGATTCTTCTCTAATTGAAATTGAAATTTGAATTCAACAATTTTATGTTTCATGTTGGATACACTGAATTCTAAGATTTATTATTAGAATCATATCTTTTTTTTTTACTTTTTTACTAAAGTATTTTATTCTTAAATATTCGTGATTATCTTCGTTAACGATTATTTGTTTTCTATGATGGAGATGGAGATGATGATGGAGATGGAGATGGATGCCAAAAGATCAGAATCCGAGGATTCTGATTTTCTCTTTGATCTTACCTTACACGAGACTTTTTCTACTCCATAATAATGAAAACAAAGAAACTTTATTCTCAAACTATCTCTCTGATTTAAATGAAATGAAAATCAGATTCAATTGGAGATGGTAAATAAGAAGTAAATAATAATATTATAATCATGAAATCATATTTCATAAAGAAAAAATGAGAAAATAATCATACTTCATGATTAATATTCATATGAGAATATATTAATACATAAATTTAATACATAAATACATAATTCTTACATAAGAATATATATTCTATAATCTTATTAATAAGATTATCTTATTATTCTCTAATTGAATATTTATGAATATTGAAATGAAATATTTAGTTTAGTATAGTTATTAGTTAGTATAGTATTTAGTTAAAGTGGCTAAAAACTTTTATCCATTCATGGGGATTTCTTTTTCATTTGAATGAAATGAAAGTCAAAGGCTTTTTTTGAGGTTTCTAATTTCTTTTCTTTTTTGAAAAGGAAAAGAAGGATCTTTTATTGATGGACAATCTCGAAAGATTTGTTGAAGATGTAAATAAGTTTGCTTAAAACTTATTTGTTTTTTTCATGTGATATTATTCATATGAGAAAATCTGGGGTAATTTGAAGTGAAATCTCCGGATAAACACTTCTTTTTCAGTGTAGATTATTATGTATCGGTTCAACCAATGACTATTCATTATTCCATATTGAATCAATTGCATACGGTTCCAATTTAAAATAAAATCAAAATTATAGGGATGTTATGGTAAAACTTCGTTTGAAACGATGTGGTAGAAAGCAACGTGCGACTTGAAGGACATGATTGGATGTGGATTCTGACATCCACCATTTTCTATACGAATGAAGATGCTCTTGTCTCGACATAGTTTGTTCTGCTAGGAACCTAATTGGGTTTGTCTTGGGTTGCTAAATAAAGATACTAATGGTATAGAAAGGTATAGCATATGATGGAGCTCGAGCAAAAATGATTGATTCATTTATCGGGGGAATAATCTAGGGTTAGTGACAATCAATAAGTTAGACCAACTTTGTAAATAGATCATCAATATAGAAATATAGATAAACGGAGAGGTTCAAATTTGAACAAGTTTTTGAAATGAAAAAGAAATCAAATTTGTTGAAATTCTCAAACTGTTTCGATCAAGAGTGTATCACAAAGGAATCAATCGTTCGTATTATTTTTCCCTTTTCCATAGAAAAAACAAAAGGTATGTTGCTGCCTTTTTGAAAAGGAGTAAGGATCACCGAAGTAATGTCTAAACCTAATGATTTCACAAAGCGCAAAGCAAAGACAACAAATTCCGGAACAAGGAAACACTATTTTTACTAGTCTCAACAATTGGATCAGAATGATAAAAAAAAAATAGATCCGAAAGGAGACAAAAAAAGAGGTTAGAGACAGCTCAAGAAATTCTAAGGATTTCCTTTCAAACTCTTTCAAAACTACCCAACTTGAGTTAGGAGTACGAATGAATTTTCTTTTCTTTTTCTGTAAAGAAGGAAAAAAGGCTCAAATTACAGTCTAATTCTTTATGGATCCATTTTTATTCCTATCTATCTATATAGATAGAAATAAAAATTCTAGAAATTAGAATCATTTTTTCTTGAGCCGTATGAGGAGAAAACCTCCTATACGTTTCTAGGGGGGCATTTTTTATTTACATCTATCCCAATGAGCCATCTATCGAATCGTTGCAATTGATGTTCGATCCCGAAGAGAAGGAAGAGATCTTCGAAAAGTGGGTTTTTATGATCCGATAAAGAATCAAACTTATTCAAATGTTCCTGCTATTTTATATTTCCTTGAAAAAGGTGCTCAACCCACAGGAACTGTTTATGATATTTTAAGGAAGGCAGAATTCTTTAAAGAATTTCGAGTTTCTTTTGATAAAAAAGAAAGTAAAAAAAAGAATCGTGAATAAAAAAAGGATAGGGTAACTAACTTTGTGTAATTCTTTATTCAAAGTTTCTTCTTTTTTTGTTCTATTCATACTTATTTTATTCTTCTTTTTCTTATTCGTATTTTTTTCTTGTTTCTTTTTGTCGAACCCCCCAACAAGGGGGGTTCTTCTTGTATTTGTATTGTACCTTTCTTTTTTTGATTAAAGAAAGCCGCTATTTTTTCTATTTTTACCTTTTCCTTAATTCCTTCTTTTTTTTCCGCTCAAAGTTCTTATTTCTTCTTTATGTTGTGCTAATCCAACACAAATTTCTATAGAATTTCTTGAAATTTGTTTTCTAAAAAGTCCATTCATATTGACAATGGCGTCTCAAACAAATATAATTTGATCGTATATAAATAGATCTTTTTATCCCCATTCCCTTATTGGATCTTTCCTTCACTTTAGTAAAATTAGTAAAATGGATGAGTTTGCTGGATTTTTTTTATTTCGATCATATCTACACCTCATATTGATCCGGGTTGCTAACTCAACGGTAGAGTACTCGGCTTTTAATTGCGACTATGATCTTTTACACATTTGGATGAAGGAATTCGTCTAGACTATTGGTAAAGTTTATAAGACCGCGACTGATCCTGAAAGGTAATGAATGGAAAAAAAAGCATGTCGTAAACAGAAAAGAAAAAAGAATAATATAATCATAGAAAAATAAGATTTCTAGTACTCATAATAGAAATAGAACGAGAATTTTTCTTTTTATAACAATTTTTAAGTTCAGTAAAGTATTTCGGGTCTAGTGAATAAATGGATAGAGCCTTATGGCTCCAATTCGAGTAAGACAAAAAAGAAACGAGCTTCCTTTCTTAATTTGAATGATTACCCGATCGAATTACTAATTATACGTTAAAAATAGATTAGTGCCTGATGTGGGAAAAGGTTCTCTTGTAAATTGTGAGTGGACCATTGATTCTTTTTTTTTATGAATCCTAATTATTCTTTATTGTGGATTGGAGACGGATGTGTAGAAGAAATAGTATAGTGATAAAAAAAGAATCTTTTCCAAAGTCAAAAGAGTGATTGGGTTGCGAAAATAAAAGATTTTTACCCCTTTTTCTTCTTGTTATTCTAGTTATATTAACAAGGAAAAGAAAACCAAATTGGATAGAAAGGGAAAGGAAAAAGATCTGTAGATTGGGCTCTCTGTCTCCGGGGTATATATTCTTTATTTGTTCTGACTTTTATATAATCTTTTACTTCTTAAATTCTCATTATGTTTTTTACATCAAAGTACAGTATAAAAGTATATATATAAGTATAGTATATATATATATATTAATAATAGACTATATTATTAGTATTAGAATATCTTATTAGAATTATTTCTTAGAATAATTAGAATAATAGAAGAATTTCTTCTTCTATCGCATACGCCGTTCTGACCATATTGCACTATGTATCATTTCATAACACAAGAAGTGCCTCTCTTTTTTGGTTACATTAGAAATGTATTTCAATAGCAGAATTACAAATTACAAGGATATTTAGATTGAAAAAAGATAGATTTCGGCAACAAAACTTCCTATATCCGCTACTCCTTCAGGAGTATATTTACTCACTTGCTCATTATCATAGCTTAAATAGTTTGATTTTTTACGAACCTGTGGAATTTCTAGGTTATGACAGTAATTTTAGTTTAGTACTTGTGAAACGTTTAATTATTCGAATGTATCAACAGAAATCTTTGATTTCTTCGGTGAATTATTCTAACCAAAATGGATCTTGGGAGCACAAGAATTCTTTTTCTTCTCATTTTTCTTCTCAAATGGTATCAGAAGGTTTTGGAGTCATTCTGGAAATTCCATTCTCGTCGCAATTAGTATCTTCCCTTGAAGAAAAAAGAATACCAAAATCTCAGAATTTACGATCTATTCATTCAATATTTCCCTTTTTAGAGGATAAATTATCGCATTTAAATTATGTGTCAGATCTACTAATACCCCATCCCATCCATCTGGAAATCTTGGTTCAAATCCTTCAATGTTGGATCAAAGATGTTCCTTCTTTGCATTTATTGCGATTTTTTTTCCACGAATATCATAATTTGAATAGTCTCTTTACTTCAAAGAAATCCATTTACGTATTTTCAAAAAGAAAGAAAAGATTCTTTTGGTTCCTACATAATTCTTATGTATATGAATGCGAATATCTATTCCTGTTTCTTCGTAAACAGTCTTCTTATTTACGATCAATATCTTCTGGAGTCTTTCTTGAGCGAAC